TTACAAGCAGTAGGAGGATGACTTATCGTCTGACTATGTGCATGTTGAAGAATGAGCCGGCGACTTGTAGGTAGTGGCAGGTTAAGATAAAGAATATCGGAGCCATAGTGAAAGCGAGCTTTAATTAGAGCGTTAGTCACTATTTACAGACCCGAACCCGGATGATCTAGCCATGGCCAGGGTGAAGCTTAGGTAACACTAAGTGGAGGTCCGAACCGACTGATGTTGAAAAATCAACGGATGAGCTGTGGCTAGGGGTGAAATGCCAATCGAATCCGGAGCTAGCTGGTTCTCCCCGAAATGCGTTTTGGCGCAGCGATTGATACTATAGCTTAGGGGTAAAGCACTGTTTCGGTGCGGGCTGCGAAAGCGGTACCAAATCGATGCAAACTCTGAATACTAAGTGTGCAGTCAATCAGTGAGACAGTGGGGGATAAGCTTCATTGTCAAAAGGGAAACAGCCCAGACCACCAGCTAAGGCCCCTAAATAATTGCTAAGTGATAAAGGAAGTAAGAACGCATAAACAACCAGGAGGTTTGCTTAGAAGCAGCAATCCTTTAAAGAGTGCGTAATAGCTCACTGGTTTAGTGATCTTGCGCCGAAAATGAACGGGGCTAAGTAATTTGCCGAAGCTGTGGGATGTTTTATCATCGGTAGGGGAGCGTTCTGTAATAAGGTTGAAGCATTAGCGAAAGTGAATGTGGACAAAGCAGAAGTGAGAATGTCGGCTTGAGTAGCGAAAACATTGGTGGGAATCCAATGCCCCGAAAACCTAAGGTTTCCTTTGGAAGGTTCGTCCGCGAAGGGTAAGTCAGGGCCTAAGGCGAGGTTGAAAAACGTAGTCGATGGATAACAGGTTAATATTCCTGTACTATTTATTACTGATAACGAGGGACGAAGAAGGCTAAATCAGCCGGATGTTGGTTACCGGTTTAAACTTTTAAGGTGAAGAAAGATGGAGAAAACATCTAGAGCTAAGAAGTGAATACAAAGCATTAAGGTGCTGAAGTGATTGAAGTCATACTTCCAAGAAAAGCTTGATATATCTTAAGTAATAAATACCTGTACCTTAAACTGACACAAGTAGGTAAGTAGAGTATACTAAGGGGCGCGAGATAACTCTCTCTAAGGAACTCGGCAAAATGGCCCCGTAACTTCGGGAGAAGGGGTACCCTTGTAGGGTTGCAACAACCAGGCCCAAGCGACTGTTTAGCAAAAACACAGGTCTCCGCAAAGTCGTAAGACAAAGTATGGGGGCTGACGCCTGCCCAGTGCCGGAAGGTTAAAGAAATTGGTTAGTTGTAAAACGAAGCTAGTAACTGAAGCCCCGGTGAACGGCGGCCGTAACTATAACGGTCCTAAGGTAGCGAAATTCCTTGTCGGGTAAGTTCCGACCCGCACGAAAGGCGTAACGATTTGGGCACTGTCTCAGAGAGAGACTCGGCGAAATAGAATTGTCTGTGAAGATGCGGACTACCTGCACCTGGACAGAAAGACCCTATGAAGCTTTACTGTAGTCTGGAATTGAATTTGGGTTTAATTTGCGCAGTATAGGTGGGAGGCAAAGATTATATATTTGTGGATATATAGGAGCCACTAATGAGATACCACTCTAATTAAGCTAGAATTCTAATATTGATTGCCATGAGCTGGCCAATAAACAGTTTCAGGTGGGCAGTTTGACTGGGGCGGTCGCCTCCTAAAAGGTAACGGAGGCGTGCAAAGGTTTCCTCAGGCTGGTCGGAAATCAGTCGTAGAGTATAAAGGTATAAGGAAGCTTGACTGCAAGACCTACAAGTCGAGCAGAGACGAAAGTCGGCCTTAGTGATCCGACAGTACTGAGTGGAAAGGCTGTCGCTCAACGGATAAAAGTTACTCTAGGGATAACAGGCTGATCTCCCCCAAGAGTTCACATCGACGGGGAGGTTTGGCACCTCGATGTCGGCTCATCGCATCCTGGGGCGGTAGTATGTCCCAAGGGTTGGGCTGTTCGCCCATGAAAGCGGTACGCGAGCTGGGTTCAGAACGTCGTGAGACAGTTCGGTCCATATCCGGTGTAGGCGTTAGAGTATTGAGAGGATTTCTCCCTAGTACGAGAGGACCGGGAGAAACATACCTCTGGTGTGCCAGTTATTGTGCCAACAGTAAATGCTGGGTAGCTAAGTATGGATAAGATAACCGCTGAAAGCATCTAAGCGGGAAGCTAACCTCAAGATGAGTACTCTTTCCATTTTTATGGATAAGATCACGGTAAGACTAACCGTTTGATAGGCGTTAAGTGTAAGTATAGTAATATATTCAGCTGAGACGTACTAATAGATCGAATGTTTTATATATTGTATTTCAAAGACTTTAATAGTGTTATTTATGTCTTGATTCTTATAGCGCAGTAGAACCACTCCAATCCATTCCGAACTTGGTTGTTAAATGCTGCAGCGGCAATAATACTGAAAAGGGAGCTTTTTGGAAAGGTAGCTCAGTATCAAGACTATATGCAGAGCAATAAAAACTTGTTACTTTTTATAATTTGCTATTTGCTAGATCATATGATCTAGTTTTATTGGTTTTATAAAGATTTACGTCTGATTTGTAAATGTAAGAACTGAAAATTCAATATATATTACTAATTACTTATCTATTGTATATCTTGTACTTTTACATTGTTTATACTACAATTTTTAATTGTCATATATCTTATAATATTTCCGCTTAAGCGCATAGTTTTTTCTAGTATTTTAACAAAATTGCTACTTGCTGTATAATTTATTTGAACGTAAATACCATCATAATAAGATTGTATATTATAATTCAGGTGTCTCCTGCCTTTATGTTGAATTAATATATTTTGTCCGCCATGTTTTTTAATTAATGATTTATACTGATTCACTGAACTTAAATTTTCTGCTTCTGTGATACTGGGTTTTAATATATAAATTGTTTCATAATTATTAAAATGCATAATATTTGCCTTATAATTGGTTATCGATTTGTATTCTTACAGCTTGAGAAATTACTGGTATTCTAGCATATTTTCCTTCAACAGATTTTATTATAGAATAGATTATAGTTGATAAGACGAACCAAAACAGTGTGTTGCATAGCATCAGTCCATATAAACTCATTCTGAATTCTATAGGTAAAGCTCTAAAGGTTGCTCCAAGTAAAGAGTTAATTAAGAATAATAATATAGATTGTAATGCATTAAATCTAATAAATGGACGATTTGGTATAGGGCTTTTATTGCGTACAAATAAGTAATATAATATAAAGAATATAATAACAGCTAGTGTTGGATGTGTGACATAAAAAATCACTAAGGGCATTAGAGTTTTTTTATAAATTTGCATAATATTGAAAGGATAATCTGGTAAAATTTGTTGCCCGAAATTTTGTAAGCCTTCTAGTAATGGTAGCCAATAAGCTAATATAGAACTTAAACGATCTACTAATGTAACTTTATTTACATTGTAATTTTCATAGGCTGTTGTTATATATGAATATAAGTAACGTATTATAAAGCTGATTAATATAGTACTAAAAGCGCTTAGTATCATAATAATCAATAAAGTGAATTTATTGTGCATAATAATTTGATATAGTGTTTGTAGAAAGTTATACGTTGAATATGGATTTTATTGATGTTTTTCTTTTATTACATAATCAAACTAAGTATCAATCTAATTATATTATTTGTATATAATGTATTGAGTTTATATTGATTTTACACTAAAATAATAAAACATTTCAAATATTTTCATTTATTTAATTGCAATAGATTTATGTCATATAATGTATTATCTTCCTATGTTCATTTAATTCAGCCTTTAAAAATTGATAAAAAATCTTTTTCATCTCGTTTAATGCTAGGTACTGGTAAGTATAAAAATTTAAGAGAGGCTGGTATGAGTATAATTAATAGTGATGCCTCTATTGTTACAGTGGCTATTCGTCGTGCGTACACCAAGAAGTTAAATGGTAAAAGTAATTTACTTGATGGATTAAATTGGAAAAAATTATGGCTTTTACCTAATACAGCTGGTTGTGAGACAGCAGAAGAAGCTATAAGAGTTGCTGTTTTAGGTCGAGAAATTGCAAAAAGGTTAGGGCAAGTGGATAATAATTTTGTGAAACTAGAAGTTATCTCTGATTCAGAGTATTTATTTCCGGACCCTTATGGTACTTTGAAAGCTGCAGAATATTTAACCAATAATAATTTTACAGTTTTACCTTATATTAGTCCAGATCCTATTTTAGCTAAACAGTTAGAAGAGATTGGATGTTCTGCAATTATGCCTTTAGGCTCTCCTATTGGTTCTGGGCAAGGTTTACAAAATCTTCTAAATTTACAAATTATTATAAATAATGCAAAAGTTCCGATTATAATAGATGCTGGTATTGGGACAGCTAGTGAAGCTAGTCAGGCTATGGAAATGGGAGCATCTGCAGTATTATTGAATACTGCTATTGCTAAAGCTGCTAATCCAGAATATATGGCGGAAGCTATGAAATTAGGTGTTATATCTGGTCGTATTTCTTATTTATCTGGTAGGATGTTAAAACAAGAAAAAGCTGCAGCAAGTTCACCTTCAGAAGGTATATTTATAAAGTAATTTTATATCAAGGCATATTTAATTTAAATTATGATTTTAGTTATTGATAATTATGATAGTTTCACACAAAATTTGGTTCAGTCTTTAGGTAGACTAGGCTTATCTATTTGTATAGTAAGGAATGATGAAATATCTTTGTCATATATTGATCAATATAATCCAACTCATATTGTTTTATCTCCTGGTCCAGGTAGTCCTGCAAATTCAGGTATATCTTTGCAGGTCATCAGTTATTATGCGAAGACCATTCCTATTTTAGGAGTTTGCTTGGGTCATCAAGCAATAGGTTATGTATATGGCGCAAAGATTACTAGGTTGAAATATCCTATGCATGGCAAATTAAGTCAAATTGTACATAATTCTCAGGATTTATTCAATGGTGTACTAAATCCTTTCTCTGCGGTGCGTTATCATAGTTTGATTATTAGCGATCAGGGTTTTCCTAGTGATTTAGAAATTACAGCTCAAGCACATGATGGTACTATTATGGCATGTCGTCATAAAAAATATAAGCTCTTGAGAGGTATTCAATTTCATCCAGAAAGTTTATGGACAACTGAAGGACAAAAAATAATTAGCAATTTTATTACATGTTAATATTTCAGTACCCATTTTATTTTATAAAGTTTTAAATAAACTCACAAATTAATTAACAGAGTTAAGTAAGCTAAATTTATATTATTTTTCTAATTAGGATTATATTGATTTTTGTTTTTATCAAAATTAAAGATTCAGTTATAAACTATAATTTTTATATTATACTATTTTTTATGTATAATACAAAATTTAGATATTAGGCATTATACAATGTTTTTACTATATAAGATAATAATTGTATTGTAATCATTAATGAATTGAATCGTTTTGACCATATTTATGAGGGTTTAGTAAATTAATGAATATAAATAATGTAAAAAGGTATTGGTTTTATATCATGAAATTTTTATAAAATGGATAAAATATGCATTATGATGAGATTGTTTGTATAGACAAAATTCTTGCTGATCAATAAAAAATACATCATATATGTAATGCACCGATTATTAATTATATAATGGGTTTTTAGTTTGCTGTTTTTTGACAGAAAGAGAAGCAGTTCGTTATGTCAGGTTGTTTATTTTATATTTACATTTACACCCACGTGTGTGTAGTATATATTTCTTCTATATTAATTAAGTCTTCTTCGAAACTTAATGTAGCTCTGTTAGTAAAACCAGCTATTTTTATATTTTGCATAATACTATTTACCCAAACTTGGGAATAAGAAATATAGCTTATAATTATACTAATCATTAATGTAAGAAAACCTGTATAAGTAATGAATATACCTGGATCTGTTTTGATTTGAAGACCTGTATTTTTCATTATTTCAAGGATTTGTAAAGTCGTATCATTAATCACTACTTGTTCATCTAACGCTATGGATATCAACAAATTGTTTGATGTATCATATATAGCAATCTTATCGTTTAATTTGGTGATAATAAATATTATATGAGTTTTCATGTTAATAGGAATTTGACATGACCATAATATTTGGTTATTAATTCTATTTTTTGTAATTGGCTGTTGGATAATTTTACTATCTCCTATTTTTAGTCTCATACTATTTATATTCCAGTCAGTTTGGTAAAAGGTAATACCATTAAACATTAATGGTGAATTAACAAAAATGTATTTGTGATGTATATTTTGACCTCTATTATTATATAATAAAATGTTAGATACAAATTGGTTTATTGAATTATTTTTATCATATATGATATCAAAATTTTGAATTTTTCCTATTAAATTATCTGGTAATGTACTGTTAAATCCAGATTGAATTGTATTTTTAATATGAAATATTTCTCCTTCGGGTATTATTTCTTGTGCTGTGAACCCACCCAATAAACTAATTAAAGATCCTGTAAGTGTGAAAATTATACTCAGATGTACAAAAATGGGGGCAATTCTACCGGCTAAGCCTTTATAACCATACAGGCTATTAGCTTTATGGAAAATATAATAGTGATTATTATGTAAACTATAAATCATATTGCATATGGATATTTGTTCCAATTCTGCAAAATGAGCTTTATTACTTGCTATTTGGCTTTGTTGTAAAAATTTCCACTTACGAGCGTGTCTTAAGCTAGGTAATTGGTTGGAAAAAGTACATGTTAGTAAACTACAGAAGAATAAAACTAAGAGTATTATAAAAAGTGGATTTGAATAGATATGATCTAATCCTAAATGAATAATTGTTTTCCAGTTAATTATATGATTTTTTATAGGATAATTTATTTTATAATATGAAATACTTTGATTTTGTTCAATGACAGTTCCAATTATACTTATAAGGGCTATTATAAGCAGGAAGCTTATAGATAAACTCAAATTACTAAGTTTTTTAAACGAGTGCCATAAGATATTTTTTATATTAAGTAGCTTCATAAATTTTAATAGAAATGTATTTGATTGTGTGAAATTATCGATGAATTGGTTGTTGTTTTAGGAAACATTATATAAATATTATATTAAGTAAAGAAAAAATGCTATATCCTAACATAATACATCCGCTTAAAAAAGTAATATTATTCCATATAAGTGGCCATTTATTTATTGAAGCAGAGGTAATATTTTGATTAATAATTAGATAAATTGGTAATGTACAGCTGAATAAATAGGTAGTCGTATATACAATACCTAAAAACCAAGATTTACAAGAAGATATCCAAAATAATATGATTAGTAGTATTGGTGCTGTGCAAGAAGAAGAACCAATACCTATAATTAATCCTGTGATATATTTATATAATAAGGGTGTGAATAATAATCTTTTATATCTAGTATTTTTATAATTAAAGTTATTGTTCACTTCTAGTATTTGTAATAAATTTAAGCTAATTATAGCGGTTATGATATATGATAAGAAAGGAAAAGCATGTAGTAAGTAATCATATTGTTTGTGAAGTACTTGAAATATAATAATACTGAAAATGTTACTACTTAATATGCCAAATATAAATATTTTTTTACTGGTATTTGTTAACTTTTCTGCATATATATATGATAAACTAGTAGGTATTATAGAGAGCAAACAGGGATTTAAGCTTGTTAATAAACCACTTGTTATAATCAGTATAAAAATTATAGGATGAGCATTATTGATTTGTGCTGCTAACATATTATACAGGTATTGTTCAATGTTATATGTTTGGTAGTTTATCATATTAAGAAAATGAATTTGAATCATTGTATTGCGTGTACTTAAAGTTGTATTAGTATTGTTTTTGTTTAAAATGAGTTATCTTATACTTCATTAACTCCCCAGGAAGGATTTGAACCTACGACCAATCGGTTAACAGCCGACCGCTCTACCACTGAGCTACTGAGGAAAAATTCTAGATTATAAAGTCATATTATATCAAAATAATGATGAGATCGCAAGTTAAATAAATATTTATGATTTATGTTTTATATAATCTATATGACTTGTGTTTAGTTGCATTTTTTGATACAATATCTATATTCATAATTTATAGCGGACGCGGACATGGTGGAATTGGTAGACACGCTAGATTTAGGATCTAGTGAGCTTGTCTCGTGAGAGTTCAAGTCTCTCTGTCCGCATCTATTAGTTAATATAATGATAATGTAGTTGATAATTTAATTCCATCTCTGTACTATTAATTTAACGGATCCATCTTGTAGTTTTTCTTTGTTTATAGTTTGAAAACCTTCTGTGTGGCTAATATTTATAATTGAGTTTATTGCATATTGCTGTAATATTTTTTCTATAATATTTTCTGGGTATATCTCATAATGATTTTGCCATAAGTCGAAATCTGATATAAATGTGTACTCTTTACCATTCCATGCAAAACCTATTACATTTTTATCATTTTTTTTAACAATTATGTCAACGGATTCTAAATTTCCATTACCATCTTTTAAATATGATTTTTGTGTAATATAATCGAAGTTCAGATCTTTTAAGCTTTGTTGTAGTATTTTTAGGTCAGTTATATTTGTTGTGATGCGACTAAAGTGTGACATAATATAATATTGTATTGATTTTTCTACTATTTAAACTAGTTATAAATAAATATCATAGTTTCCTTATATTATAATTTTATGTATTCTTGTGAAAAAATCAACTTTTGAATTGTATACATATTTTATCATTTAGTGATATTTTGTCTAATTTTTTAGAATAAGTTTTAATCTTACTGAACTCTAGTTAATTATATTTAGTTTAATCTTTACAATTTTTGTATATTTTAGTAATAATATATCTAACAAGTTTACAATGTCTTGGGAAGTATCCTTAATTATCCTAAATCAATATATAATATTATGACTGCTACTTTAGAAAGACGCGAAAGCGCAAGCCTGTGGGAACGTTTTTGTACTTGGATCACAAGCACTGAAAACCGCCTTTATATCGGTTGGTTTGGTGTTTTAATGATTCCAACACTATTAACAGCTACATCTGTATTCATCATTGCATTCGTTGCTGCACCTCCAGTTGATATAGATGGTATTCGTGAGCCAGTTGCTGGTTCTTTACTTTATGGAAATAACATCATTTCTGGCGCAATTATACCTAGTTCTGCAGCTATTGGTATTCATTTTTATCCAATTTGGGAAGCTGCATCTTTAGATGAGTGGTTATACAATGGTGGACCTTATCAACTGATTGTTTTACATTTCTTATTAGGTGTTTGTTGCTATATTGGTCGTGAATGGGAACTAAGCTATCGTCTAGGTATGCGCCCTTGGATCTCTGTTGCATTTACAGCGCCTGTAGCAGCAGCAGCAGCAGTTTTTCTTGTATATCCTATAGGACAAGGAAGCTTCTCTGATGGTATGCCTTTAGGTATTTCTGGTACATTTAATTTTATGCTTGTATTCCAAGCTGAGCATAATATTTTAATGCATCCTTTTCATCAGTTGGGTGTAGCCGGTGTTTTCGGTGGCTCTCTATTTAGTGCTATGCATGGTTCTTTAGTAACTTCTAGCTTAATTCGTGAAACAACTGAAAATGAGTCTGCAAATAATGGTTATAAATTTGGCCAAGAAGAAGAAACATATAATATTGTAGCAGCTCATGGATACTTCGGCCGCTTGATCTTTCAATATGCAAGTTTTAACAATTCGCGTTCATTACATTTCTTTTTAGGTTTATGGCCTGTTGTAGGAATCTGGTTTACAGCAATGTCGGTAAGTACTATGGCTTTCAATTTGAATGGTTTTAATTTCAACCAATCAGTTGTTGATAGTCAAGGTCGTGTAATTAATACTTGGGCTGATATTCTAAATCGAGCTAACCTAGGTATGGAAGTAATGCATGAACGTAATGCTCATAACTTTCCTTTAGATCTAGCTTCTAGCAATTCTTTACCAGTATCTTTAGTTGCTCCATCAATTAATAGTTAGTAAGTACATTATAATTCGTACTTATCATGCTTTGTAATAAACAAAACTGATTAAATACAAAAAGTAATCACTTTTTGTATTTAATCAGTTTTTAACGCAGAATAACTTTTATAATATTGCCAAAAAGCTTAAATAATTAGTTATTAGTTATACTTGAAACAATATTTCAAAACGAGCTCAAAAAACATATATTAAGTATTTAATTATGCATATTTATATATTATAAAATAAAAATGAAAAACATTAAATTAGTTATTAAAAAACTCTTGATATCAATAAGTTATTACAATGCTTTATTGTTTGATGTAAGTACATTTGTATTATACTCACATGTAATATTTTGATTTATTTTATTCTAAAGTGAAAAATCAAAATATAAATATAATAAAATATAACTTGAGGAGTAATATTTAATAATATATCGCTTCAATTTTGTTGAAAGAATTTTACCATTTTCTAATAGTTAAAATAGAAAAAATGTAAAGTATTATTGATTAGAAGCAGTATGTAGAAAACAATTTATAATAAGGCTAGCTTGTGAAAAAACTTAAGATATAAACAATTATATAAAAGTAATTGAACATAAATGTAAGAATGAATTCATGTTTAAAATCAGATATGCCAAAGTGCAAGCAAAAAGCAAATAATATATATACTTTATTTAACTATACTATTAGTTTATTACCGACTAACTTAAAATATAGTTGTAAAGGAATAATATAATTAACTTTTGGACGCATTAACTGAATAGGGTGAGTTTTATCTATATAAGTAAAGTACTGTCTTGTAAAAGTAGTCGATGGTTTGAAATATTTCTTTTTTAATATTATCTGCTTTTTATTTTTAAATTGTTTATTAAAGAATAAGCATTGAATATTTCTATAATTATTAACTGTATTATTATAATATGTATTCTTATTTCTAATAAGTTTAATAAATTTTCTTTTTGTTGAATTAATACGAAAATTTTTGTTACTATTAAATAGTTCTTGCAAACTCTGGCCTCTTCTTCTTCTAGTAAGTTCAACCAAACCTAATTCTGATAATTGCACTATTTGTGGTTTAGCATTGTCTAATTTTAATAATTTGCTAAAGTGTTCTAATAATTGTAATTGATCTCCTTGTGAAGCCATATCAATAAAATCGATAATTACAACCCCATTAATATTTCTTACTTTTAATTGATAAGCTATTTCAATAGCTGCATAAAAATTGGTTTTTAGAACAGCTTCTTTGGAATTACCTGATTTATTGAATGAACCAGAGTTTACATCAATTACTGTAAGGGCTTCGTTACTTTCAATAATAATATGACCTCCATATGGTAATTTTACTTTTGGTTTCAGTGCATTATGTATAGCATGTTTAATGTAAAACTGATCTAATATACACTTTTGCTTATTATATAATTGTAATTTTGTATTTTGACTATTAGATGTGTAATTCCATTTATATAAGTAATAATTTAATTGGTTTAATCCTACTTTAGAATCAATTATTATTTTGGTTATATTATCTTCATAAAAATCTCGAATAATTTTTTTAATTAAGTTTTCATCCTTGTATAATAATAAAGGTGAAGAATTGTATATAATTGCTTTTTCTATAAAACTCCATTGTTTTTTTAAATCGTCTAAGTCATTCAGTATATTATGTTCTTTAATACTTTGCGCAGATGATTTTATTAGTAAGCCCATTTTACCCGGTTTAAGTAAAACAGCTAATGAATATAGATACGTACGTTCGTTATAATCATAAATTTTATGTGATACACAAATGGTATTACAGAAAGGCATTAATACCAGATATTTACCATGGAGATGTATATTGGTAGTTAATCTAGGTCCTTTATAAATAGTTGGTTCTTTTATAATTTGAACTAAAATCACCTGGTTTACAGACAAAATTTCTTTTATATGTTTAATGTGTTTTCCTTTCTTAAGTGGCTTTATCTCATTCATGTGTATAAAACCACTTTTTCCAGATTTGTTTAGTTTTATGAACGCAGCATTGATACTGGAGAAAATCTTTTCTACAGTACCAATATATATGTCGTTTACTTGATATAGATTATTAATTGTAACAATTTCTTGAATTTTGTTATTATTTAATATAGCTGCTAGATTGTTGTAGTGAGAAATAACTATTTTTTTTATCATTCTTGAAACATCGCTATAAAAAAGTTAGATAGGTTTAATTTATCATAATTATATTTATAAAAATTATGTTTTTATGGATTGTTTCAATCTATCATTATAAATTCTTGTCGTTTGTTACAATACTAATAGTAGTATGATTTTTTTTACTTTTTTTGAATATAACTGTACCATTTGCTATCGCAAATAAAGTATAATCTTTAGCTATTTTTACATTAGGCCCAGGTTTAAATCGGCTTCCTCTTTGTCTAACAATTATATTTCCTATACTTATTGATTCCCCGCCATATTTCTTAATTCCTAATCTTTGTGAGCGGGAATCACGACCGTTTTTTGTACTTCCACTACCTTTTTTGTGTGCCATATTTGTTGTGTATTAATTCATTTTATAATATAAAATTACGAATTTTATTGTAATTATTTACATGCATCAAAAAATTATTGAAGAAATTCTTCGATTAATAGTCTTGTAATTTTTTGCCTGTGTCCTTTTTTCTTTCTACAGTTTTTTTTGGGTTTTGCTTTAAAAACAGTTATTTTTTTACCTTTTATATGTTTTAAAATTCTAGCTTTTATGACGGCAGATTTTATACAAGGTTTTCCTAAATAAATGGAATTTTCTTGTTTCATAGCTAGCACTTTGTTAAGTTGTATATAATCTCCTGGTTCTCCTGGAATATAATTGATATCATAATATTTACCGGGTTCTACCCAAATTTGTTTTCCATCTGCTTCTATAATTGCATATACCATAAGTAAATAATGTTTTAATGTCTAATCTAATATTAATAATATAATAACTTAAATTGTAAATAGTAACAAATATATTGTTTAAATCATGGTTTTAAGAGCTAATGTTTTCCAATATCTAATTTGGCGAGTTGCTAATATCTCTTGACTAAATAATAATGAGATTTGATTCACTTTTTTGTCTTTTTCAGTAAAATTTTTACTATTTACTGTTGTACCATCTGGTAATACAAAGTCATATCCTTGTTTTAGTTTACCATATAATGGACCTACTTCTATTTGCCATTGCTTTGCGTGATTTAATTGAAATTTGCCTTTGTTCTTAGGAATTGTAATAATGAATTCAAAATATATAAATTTTTTTAGGCAGTATATTTGGTATTGATGATCTTTTATGATGAAATTTGTTTTCAATGGATGAAAATATAAATTGTATCTAAAATTAGTCTTTGAATATTTTTTTGCCAATTCTAGATATTTTGCTAAATCTGTTGGACCATATAAATGTACAGCACTTTTTTTATTGCTTAAACTTAAACTAGATAAGAGTCCTGGTAGTCCAGATATGTTACATATAGTTAGTTCTGTGATAATAATTTTAGATACTTGACTGATTTTTATCTTTTGTTTCATCAAATATTGTTGACAACCTTCACCACAATTAAAGAGCCAAATGGTTTTCAAGTTTTTTAATTTACAATAAAAACAGGTTCTCGTATTTTTTAGAAAGAAATCATTACGATTTAAATGTATAACTTTCATTTATTTTTTATGTTTTATGTATAAATAGTATTTCAGTTATGATTATTTAATTATTAATGATTTGTACTATTAACCATTGTCTGGTTTTTGTTGTATATAAATAAAACTATTTGCTTTACCTGTTATTATTGATTTGCCTAGTGATATAGATTTTTGAGAAGTTTTATAAGCTTTATGTTTCCATTGTGCTTTTCTTGATTTACATTTAGATTTTGATGTGCGTTTTTTAGGTACAGCCATAAAATATGTTATTAATTGTAGTATTTGTGATATTTTTATTTTTGATCTTTTAATTATCTATATATATGAGATATAACATAAGAAATATGTCTTGGTGTTATTTAGTGTTTGAGTTTAGGGAATCAAATATTATTTGATTCCCTTCTTATTATTTGAGTCCTATTTTAGGATAGTATACAATATATATTACATGCTACGAAATTGTTGTAAAGCTACTCTACCAATATTATATAAAGCCCAAGAAGCAGCTGCTAAAACTGGCAGTAATACAATTAAAAGTCTTATGTCCATACTTTTGTTCCTTAAGTTTTTATATAATTATATTATACTTTTATCACAGTGATGACAAAGAAATTATTATGCTATAATTATACTTGATTAATATTATATTTTTATTAGATCGAATGTTTTCTCTAAGCAATAAAAATTGTATTAAATTTTTTCATATCTGAAGATTTGTAGAATCAAAATATATTTGTTTACTATTTTAATATAATTATATGAGGGATGTGCCTTTTACTTTGGATCAGTTAAGAATTTTAAAAGCTATTATAAAAGAAGGTAGTTTTAAGCGTGCAGCAGATAGTTTATATGTATCTCAGCCTGCAATTAGTCTTCAAATTCAAAATTTAGAGAAACAATTAAATATACCTTTGTTTGAAAGAAGTAATAAAAAAGCGACTTTAACAGAAGCTGGCAATTTATTATTAAGATACGGAGGCAGAATTTTAGCTTTATGTGAAGAAACCTGTCGTGCATTAGAAGATGTTCAAAATTTACAAGGAGGAACTTTAGTTATTGGTGCTAGTCAAACTACAGGAACTTATTTAATGCCTAGGCTGATAGGTTTGTTCAGACAAAGATATCCACAAGTTAATGTTCAATTACAGGTGCATTCTACTCGTTTGATTTCTTGGAGTGTTGCGAATGGTCAAGTTGATTTAGCTGTAATTGGTGGAGAGGTACCAAATGAACTAAAAGATACTTTACAAATAACTTCGTATGCAGAAGATGAGTTAGCTCTTATTTTACCCACGTCTCATATATTTTCTAAATTGCCAGATATTCAGAAAGAGGATTTGTATAGACTAAGGTTTATAGCTCTGGATACCCAATCTACTATACGTAAAGTAATTGATAAAATTTTGATTCAACATGATATTGATAGCAGTAGGTTTAAAATAGAAATGGAGTTGAATTCTATAGAAGCTATTAAAAATGCAGTACAATCTGGATTAGGAGCAGCATTTGTTTCCGTATCTGCTATTGCAAAAGAACTAGAGTTAGGTATAATACATTGGGCTAAAATAGAAAATGTAACAATTAAACGTATGTTATCAATAATTATTAATCCAAATCGTTACAAATCTAAAGCGGCTGAAACGTTTAGCAAAGAGATTTTAACTTTGTTTGTTACACCTGTTGCATAAATTATTTTCTATATATAATTGATATTTTATGAAAAAATATAATTCGATTGAAATTTGCCTATTGCTACAAAGCCAATTCTTAATTTTAACCATTGAATGAATTTTTCATCTAATGAAATTACGGCTGCACAATCTTCTTTTAATTGTTCTCGTATATGATGTAAATTAAATGATCTTAATATATGTGGGTTGGTAACAAACCAAAAGTCTATATCTTTTTTTATATCTTTGTAGTGATTAGTTCTTTCTCTTAAAATTTCTTCAATTGGTTCTTCATTCATTAAAAAGTTTCTGCTTGCAATTGCAAAATAGTATTTAGGCATATATATGATATTAATTATTTCAATTATTTTATAATCTTAATGATCATCTTATCAATAACTATATTAATGTATTAATATTATATATTAATAATATAGTTATTTGTATTATAAGTTTATTTATTAGTAAATTATCAATTGTATACACTGTTTATATTGTCATTAACACATGCTACTAACTCTTATATCTAAAATATTAATCAATTCAAATATATATATATGGTAAACTACTGGCCTTATAAGCAGGGCATATATCTGAATCATGAGGTTGCTTATTTATTTGCTTATATAAGGCAAAAATTTCATAGAAATTTGTCTAATAATACTAAGGATTATATGTATATTGATATATTAAATAATTCTGTAAAGTATAAACTTTTTTCTATTGTTTTAGTTGAGTTAGAAATATTGGTTTTAGATTTAGTAGAGTTAAATGTAAGTTTTCAAGGTATACAAATACTAAAAGATAAAATCTTTTACGATTTAATCCAAAAAGTACTAGCTCGTTTCTTAATAGAATTTACTGTTAATAATTCTTCTGTTATTTTAATACAGAGTAAAAAATATTCTTATATAAAAGTTACATTACTAGAATATCAGTGGTTATTAGAAAAATTATTGATATATTTAATTTTTGGTTCTATGTGTGTAGATAACTATATTTTTGCATTTGATCAAAAACATACGCCAGTAAAACATGTAGAAATTCTATTAGAAAATGTAATGATACAAATAAGTAATTTGGCTATTTTTATTATATTAGAGAATTTAAAATCATTATCTAGTATCATTGAATTTTTGAAAAGAAATAAATTATGTAATACATCCTATTTGTCTATTAGATCTTTAGCTTCTTTTCGTAATAACTTGTTTTATCAAAATTTTCTATATTTATATGTGTTTCAACCTAAATATATATATAATAATCGTTACAAGGTCTGGTTAGTAGGCCATAAAGGTTTGATTACTAAATATATATATGCTGATAGATTACAAGATTTTATTCAATTATCTTATCTACAATTAATAATAATTACTTTAATAGAATTACAAGATTTTATAATTCCTAAGTGTGAAAAATTTTTGCTTGTTTTAGTCAAGCTTTTATTATATATATTCATAAATATATTAGGAAATGGAATAATGTTTTTAGTTCGTATTATAATTTTAGGAATAGATAATTTACCGAAATAAATATAAATTATATAAATAATGTACTCTTATCAATCTTGTAATTTCATTAATATAAGTTATGAAAGATCTTAATTGTAATTCGATGATTAAGCAGCAGATTTCCTCTTTAGATATTGGTTTTGATAAAATACAGCAGGTTAAAATGATTGAGCAAATTATACAATCAGGCCAAGTAGGTCAAGAAGCTCTTCTAAGTTTTTTAGTAGATAGATGTATTATTCAAAAGCACAATATTGAAGTTTTAGATGGTTTAATATTTGAATTTTTATACTTTTGCAGTATTGATGATATCAAAAAAAGTTTGAGTTCTTATTTTCCTTTTGGTCTTATAGATTTAAAATCCTCTTTAAAATTAAATTATCAGCCTTTACAAGACTTATTAATTAATCGTAATTTTCAACAAGCAGATAAGCTTACTCAATCTTATCTTTGCTCATTAGCTAATTTAGGTCAAAAATATAATCGTAAATGGTTATATTTTACAGATATATTTTCTCTCCCTGCTGAAGATTTATATATTTTAGATAAATTATGGAGAGTATATTCTAGAGATAAATTCGGTTTTTCAATACAGCGAAAAATTTGGTTATCTATTAATTGTAATTGGGAAAAATTTTGGGTTCATATAGGATGGAATAAGAATGGTGTTCCACTCAGGTATCCTGGTGAATTTATATGGAATATTAATGCACCTGATGGACATTTACCATTGGTAAACCAATTAAGAGGTGTACAGGTTATAGCAGCATTATTTAATCATAATGTTTGGAGTGATGATGAATTTGTATAATTATTATACTGTTTAAATTGTTTAGTTAAACTAATAAAATACTTAAACAAATAGTCTGAATCATGTGGTCCTGGACTAGCTTCGGGATGGTATTGAACTGAAAATATTGGTTTTGTCTTATGAAATATAGCTGCTACAGTGGAATCGTTTAGATTGAACTGAATAACATTTATAGTTTTATTACATAAAGATTTTTTTGTTACAGCAAAACCATGATTTTGACTTGTAACTTCTGCTTTTTGTTGGATGCCTGAAGGATGGTTTAAACCTCTATGTCCAAATTTTAGTTTAAATGTTTCAGCTTCTAAAGCCAAGCTTATTACCTGATGTCCCATGCATATACCAAATATAGGTATATTAGTACGCGTAATGATTTTTTTAACTGTCTTTATAGCATATGTTATTACTGAGGGATCTCCAGGACCATTAGATAATAAAATGCCATCTGGATTACGTGATATAATTTCTTTATATGAACTTGTGGCAGGTAATATATGAATAGAACAACCATAACTATATAATCTAGATAAAATATTCTGTTTAACTCCGAAATCTATGAGGATTATTTTTAAACCATATCCGTATGTTTTATCTGTTTTGTATTGTAAATATGAAAAGCATTGATGAGCGTAGTCTTGAAATTCATAATTTTGGGACGTTGTGACTTGTTTTACCAAATCATTGCCTTCTATTTGAGGTAAATTTTTAAATTTAAATGACAATAAATTAGGATTTAAATATTCGCTTGAGATACATCCATTCATGGATCCTGTTTTTCTTAAGTGTTTAGTTAATGCTCTTGTATCTATACCAAAAATATGGGGTATTTTATTTTTCAGCATATAATTTATGAAAGATTCTTGCTGTCTCCAATTACTAGGTGAAAAACAAAGGTTTTTAGCTACTATACCTTTTATGTGAATTTTATTTGATTCATTATCTTCATAATTAATACCTGTATTACCTATTTCTGGATAGGTAAAAGTGATAATTTGTTCTGCATAACTAGGATCTGTCATTATTTCTTGGTATCCGGTCATACCTGTATTAAATACAACTTCTCCAAAAGATACGATAGGTTTTAGTAATGTCCAACCTTTATAAATTTTACTGTCTTTTAACATTAAAATTGCTGGATATAGATTATATGTCATTTATATAAGTTTTTTTATGTGTAGTATAGTATGGAATAATAGATAGCTATATTAAATAACATTAACTATCTATATATTTTTAATTATTTATTTTGTATTTAAAGTTACAATTAAATTTATTATATTACCATCCATTTTCTGATTTGTTCAAAACATAATTAGCAACATTATCAATATCTTCATCTGCTAAACGTCCTCCAAAGGCAGGCATAGCATTTTTACCATTTTTTACTTGATTTGTAATTGCTTTTATACTATTCATGCCATTGTCTGATAAAGCATCACTTTGTAATGTTTTGTCTGGCATAATTGCATTATTTCCATTTGCATGGCAGGCTGAACAATTCGCTGAAAAAATCTGTTCTCCAGCATCTAAATCTGCTGCAATAGTTGCTTGAATATTATTTGTGAAAATATTGTAGATAACAAAAAAAGTTAATAGCCATCTCATAAATTATATATCCTTAGAATGATAAAGTAAATTAAATCTTAATATACATTATATTTGATTTTTTATCATCTAAAGTATATATAAGATAATTTACATACAATAAAAAAATTTTAATTTTTGTTTAATCATTTAGTAGTATATTTTACCTCCTCCCCATTTTTCTGCTCCAATTTTAGGTTGAATTAGAATATGGCCAGCAATTGCAAATAAATCTTCATCCGTTAAGTTACGCATTTTAGGAAAAATTTCCGCACTTTTGATACTTGGATGTAACTCAGCAATAGAATTAGCACCATCATAGCTGGTGGGATCTTTCATATATTCTATTAAATTACTAATATTGTCTCTAACAGGTGTTGCTCCGCTTAATGATTCAGGATCTAAGCCTATATTAGGATTTGTTTTTGTAATTCCACCATTATGACATTGAGCACACGAATTATTAAAAAGGCGTTTTCCTCTTTTTACTTGTTCGGGAGTTAATACAGTAGTTTTTCCAGATTTTTCTAAAGTTACTGTTCTTGTTGCTTCATCTAATTCTATAGCATAAACTTGATTTAAGAAAGTTTCAAAAACAATTATAACAGCAAATAAGCTTAGCTGAATTTTAGTGTTTGATATCATAAGATTTATATTATCCTTGAATTAAGCAAATAGTTTATATATTATATATTACATAATATTTTGATTACTATTTATTAAATTTTTATTTCACTATAATTAGTAATTTTACTCTATATAATAATTAATACAATTATAAGATATTTATTTATTAGTCATTTATGGTAAAAAGACAAAATTTGGTGAAGTTTAGTTTTTAATTCTATTCTTGATATTATTAGATCTATAAATCCATGTTTGAATAAATATTCTGATGTCTGAAAATTATCTGGAAGATCTTCTTTGATTGTTTGTTCTATAACTCTTCTTCCTGCAAATGCTATTAAAGCATTTGGTTCTGCAATAATTATATCTCCTAACATAGCAAAGCTGGCTGTTACCCCTCCTGTAGTTGGAGAAGTAAGAATAGGAAAATAAGGAAGTTGTTGTTCTCTATGTTTTTGTAGTGCTGAAGAAATTTTTGCCATTTGCATAAGGCTAAGCATACCTTCTTGCATTCTTGCCCCTCCTGAAGCACATACAATAACTACAGGTATTTTTTTTATTGTTGCTTCTTCGATTAGTCTAGTAAGTTTTTCTCCTACTACTGAACCCATACTTCCACCCATAAATCGAAAATCCATGATACCAAGAGCAATCGGTATATCAAAAACTTTTCCTAGCCCAGTTTGTACTGCATCAAATAAGCCAGTCTGTATTTTCATATCTAGTAATCGTTTACTATATAATTTTCTATCAGAAAAACCTAGTGGATCTGTTGAAGTTAATAATGTATTAATAGGTTGCCATGTATTATTGTCGATGAGCTTTGTTATTCTATCTTGGCTAGTAGTTGGAAAATGATGCTCACACTTAGGACATGTTTTAAAGTTTTTTTCTAAAGTTTTATAGTACATAAGTAGACTACATTTACTACATTTAATCCATAATCCTTCGGGTACTTGTAAATTTTTTTCTTTTGTATTGGTTGTTAAGCACGTATTGCGTTTAATGTTTAACCATTCTGATAGAGACATATAAAATAAAATGATAGATGAATTTTAATAATTAGTTTAGTTATTTGAATATATCTTTTATTATTAAATCTATAAGAAAAAACATAACTATAGATACATTACAAAGACCTATATCAATGTTTTTTCTTAATTTATTAAGTTGAGGTAAATTATGTTTTTAACTTCTTAATGTTTTGTCCTTTTGACTGACAAATAAAAGTGCTAGTGTGATAGGTAAAACAACAATTAGAGCACCTAAGATTAAACTGTTAAAAAAACTAGATAGTGATGATGTCATTAGAAAGTGTCCTTTGCTAGTAATGTCTGAAACATGAATTTATAAATTAAATAAATAAAATATTGAATATAAAATATTGAATATATATATTTTACTATTTAATTTGAATCTTATAGATTATTCCTATATTGTAATATAGCTTATTCAAATATTTAACTTTTTGTGTTTTCTATTAACATTTCCACTTAATTACAACTGTACCCCAAGTTAATCCTGCACCGAAACCAGAAATTACTATGATATCTTCTTTGGTAATTTTATTGTTTTGTAATGCTTCATCAAGTGCAAGTGGTATTGATGCAGCTGAGGTATTTCCATATTTACTTAAGTTGGATATTATTTTACATGTGTCAATAGATAATCTATCTGCTACAGCATTTAAAATTCTTTTGTTAGCTTGATGTAATAAAAGCCAGTTAACGTCTGTTGTTGACAGATTTAGAGCATTAAGACATTTTTTAATACTAGCGGGAACTTTTGATACAGCAAATTTATACACTTCTTTGCCGTTCATTGAGATATATTGAAATTGACCTTGAAAAAGTTGGAAAGTATTTAAACAATATGAATTCTCTTTATATGTAATTGAAAGTTCATCAGATTGTTTGCCATCCGTATTTAGTTGAAAACCTAAAATTGCATTATCTTCTTCAGAACATGCTTGTATAATAGCTGCACCAGCTCCATCGCCAAATAATATACAGGTTTTACGATCTGACCAATCAATCCACTTTGATAAAACATCTGCTCCAATAATCAAAATATTGGTGTAACTACCGTTTTGTATAAATTGTGTAGCTGTTACAATAGCTAAAACAAATCCTGAGCATGCTGCTGTTAAATCAAATGCTACAGCTTTTTTAGCCCCAATTTTTGCTTGTACTTTACTGGCACTACCAAAAAGGTCATTAGGACTTGATGTCGCTAATATAATTAGATCTATTTCTAAAGGATCCATCTGAATATTATTTAATGCTTTCATTGCCGCATGATAAGCAAGATCTACTACTGATTTATTTGTACCTGTTAATACTCTTCTTTCTTTTATGCCTGTTCGAGTTACTATCCATTCATCTGATGTTTCGACGATTTGACTAATATCTTGGTTGTTTATACATAAATCTGGAACAGCAGAGCCTACAGAAATAATTCGAGCTCCTTGCATGATTGATGATTTCATGTCTTTTTCAAATTCTATTGAATTATAATAGTTGATGTTTAAATACTAAGTAGATATTATATTTTCATTGATTAATAATTAATATATGTATTGCGTCAATTTGTATGATATTACAAAATAATAAAACCCGGAAAATACCTTATCTAATTGAGCTTAATTGCTGCTACTTTCCAGTTCTGACAAATTTAAGCTGTTAATAATGTATTTTCCGAGTATAATTAAGATTATAGCATTAGATAACTAAGCAAGCAACTATTAAAGTACATTGATTAAATTATTATACATTAAGTGAAATTTATGACATGCCTTGTATAATAAAATCAAAATAAGGTTCTACAATAACTATTTCATCTTCTTCTAAATTTTTAATAGTTGCTTGTTTTAAACAATTTATAGCATCAATCATACCTATAATAGGTACACCTAATGAGTTATACATTTCTCTTACTCCAATTAACCCTATTTTTTCAATAGAATTTTTATCTCCAGTTAAAACACCATATGTTACCAGACGCAAATACCATCCATAATCTCGAAGACATAAAGATCTTTTTCTTGATCCTTCTGCATTGCCTCCAGGCGCTATATACTCTGGATGGATTTGAAAAATAGATTTACTGGCTTGTTGTATAATTTCTTTTTCTTTATCTCTTAATTTATTACTAATGTCTATCCGTATTTCTCCTGTTTTTAAATAAGTGTTAATTGATTGTAATTCTCCTATACTTGGATATCTTAATTCATTGTCTGCATTTAAAATAATTTGGCTGACTAAACTCATATTTATGAATATCAAATTTTAAGTTAATATTTGTACATTTATTATATCAATAAATTTTGTGTTACCAAAAAAAACAAGCTTATAGAATATAAGCTTGTTCTTTAATTAAATATATGATTAATTTAATATTTATAGTATAGATTATGATTTACAATGACAATGATAAGATATCGGGGAAAAAACGATTAATTTCTATTATAAAACCAGCAGTAAATGTTAACCAAATTGCACCTACAACAGGAATAGTTGACAAATATTTTAGTAAATTATCATTCATACGATTTGTTGGGCCTTATTTTTTATATAGATTATTAATTTCAACGCGGTGAAATGGGAATATCTTGGTTTTGTGCAATTAATTCTCCACTTGTAAGTTCTTTTATAGCTGCTAAAGGCCATGTAAAGCCTGATAAACAGTATTTAAGTGCTAGTGGTACATCTAAAATAATTTCTTTTTCTGTAGGCTTAGTGGTTTTTGATATATTTTGCAGGTATCCTCTCCCAACCCATCCTATCCATCCTGTAATATATAAAAATACAACACCTGGAATCATAAACTCACCTGCATGGTTCCATCTACCATCTGTAATTAAATGTGGTAATCCATCTGTTCCACATAAAATGCCTGATTTAGCGTATTTTTCAAATCTTAATTTTGTTTTTGCTATTTGTGTTTGTAAAGCTATTGCAGGTGGAGTACTTGAATCATATTTTTCTAGTCTTACTTCTAGCTTTTTAACACTATTATTTAGTCTTTTTGTAAATGCAGGTGATTCTTCACATTTGGTTAATCCTGATGTATCTGCTAGTGAATTTATGGGATTAATATATATACAAAGTATTATCATGCAAAAAAGAGCAAATATTTTTTTCACAAATCATCTCCTTTCAATTTCTTAATTGAATATTTGAATATGACAAAAAGTTACAAGCTAATTAAAAAGATGTAATTAGTTATATTATATAAGCATAATGGATATTATTACTTTTTTGTTTATGTAGTAACATTTTGTTGAAAGTATCGAAATTGTATATCTATATTAATTAATATGAAATTTTATTAAAAATAGTAAATCAATGGCTTTTTGGGAATTTTTTTTTAAATATAACAGTCTCTTTGCCTCTAATTTAAGTAATCAGCTTACAAGACATGATTCAATAGATAAAATTTTGTTAGTTAAACATTTGAAGATTAAGGGGCAAATTATCGATGTTTATTTAAGTTTAAATAATCATATAAACTTATATGAACTAGAAAAATTATGTGATTCAGTCGGATGGGTACGTAGACCATTAAAAAAAGTCAAGACGGCTATAGATAATAGTTTTCTAACAGTTTCTTTATTTTATGAACATAATAAAAGAAAATTTTTAATAGGTTTTGCACGTGCTACATCAGATACATCTTTTAATGCTACTATCTGGGATGTAGTTATACATCCTGAATTTCAAGGTCAAGGTTTAGGTAAAATTTTGATGGATCAAATAATTAAGCAATTGAGATATGAAGATATTAGTACGATTACTTTGTTTGCAGATCCACAGGTTGTAAGTTTTTACAAGCACTTAGGATTTATTACTGATCCAGATGGTGTTAAAGGAATGTTTTGGTATCCATTATAAATATTACAAAATATTTATCGTCATATTATATAATGAAAATACTATAATAGTGGTGATTGTTTGAAATTTATTAGACAATCTTATGTAATAAATGATAAGATATATTTTAGTATTGAGCGGGATATAGCGCAGTTTGGTAGCGCGCCTGCTTTGGGAGCAGGATGTCGCAGGTTCAAGTCCTGCTATCCCGATGATATTAATTTGTTTTATGTTTATATATTCTATTTTCTGTTTAAAACTATAAGTTTTTCATGTATTTTATTTGCATTTTCTATATCTCCAGATAATTTATAAATACTAGCTAAATTTTTCAAAATTTGTTTTGTTAAGGGTGCTTTATTATAAGCTTTTAGGTAATACTTTTGGGCTATCTTATAAATATTTGTATTCTGGTAACATAATCCTATGTAGTTATAATATTGTGCTAACATTTTTGCTTCATTTACCCTAACTTTCGTCATGTAAAATTCTAGCATTGCAATACAATCCAGCCATTTTTTTCTCTTAATATATATATTTGCTATATATAAAATATATGTATTATCTATACACATTATATTTTTTGTTTCTTGTATATCTTTTAAACATTTTAGTTGATAATATATATATGTAATACTATTTGTAATTAGATAACAAATGGGTAATAACAAACAAGTCACTAATATAAGGTATATTTCAAACATAATTAAAAGCCTTTTTAAAATGCAATATTTTCTATATAATATATATAATATCTATGTGTAGTTTGTTTTATTAAATAAAGCTATATATATAATATATTATTAATTTATAAGATTTGGGTATATGAGTAAAGGATTTAGTAATGGGACTAATCTTAAGCGTATTAAGAAATCTGGTTTTAGAGCTCGTATGAGTACATCTAGTGGCCGAAATATTCTTAATGCTAGAAGAAGGAAGAAAAGAAAAAAAATAGCTTTGTAATTCTAGCTATTGTTTATTTCTATTTAAGTGTTTATAATGTGTGATTTTTCTTAATTTAACATATTATAATTGGTTTTCTTTATTATATGTCTTTTGCAAATAATTTGAAGTTATTATTATCTACGCAAAATGTATTAATCTATATTCTTAATTCAGAGGAAGAACGTTTAGAATATAATATTAATCTTATGATTCAGCAAAATATCAAAAAATCTATATATTGTTGGAATTTTATTGATGGTTATTATAATAACCCTAACTGTTTGAATTTAGCGTTAAGAAATCCTCTTGAAGCTATTGAGTTTATTGAACAGTTAAATTTTCCTAAATCTACAATTTTTTTGCTGAAAGATTTTCATGTTTTTATTAATGATATAAGCATTATTCGCAAAATAAAAAATGTCAGTCGTTTTCTTAAACAAGTTAATTCATCTATTATTATTTCTGCATCAGAAATACAGGTTCCGATGTTGTTAAAAGATCTTGTAACTATTTTAGATTTTCCTTTACCTAATGACAATGAAATTAATATAGAATTACATCGTTTATTTAAGGTTATGAATATTGACTATTCTGTTTATTCTGAGTATTTTTATGAGCTGATATTAGCTTATCGAGGTTTTTCTATTGAAAAGATAAGAATGTCTATAGCAAAATTGTTATCTTCTAATTTATCTATAAGCAGTTTGATAAAAAATATTTTGTATGAAAAGAGACAGTTAATTGAACAAAACAATATATTAGAATTTTATGTAGTAGATAATAGTTTTGAAAATGTAGGTGGATTAATTTTATTGAAAAATTGGTTGAATAAACGCTCTAAGGCTTTTTCTAAGCAAGCTAAAGATTATGGTTTAATGTCTCCTAAAGGAGTTTTATTAGTGGGTATACAAGGAACAGGTAAATCTTTAGTTGCTAAGGCTATATCTGGTCAGTGGAAATTACCATTGTTAAAGTTAGATATAGGCAAAATTTTTGCTGGTATTGTTGGAAAATCAGAAGAAAGAATGCGTGATATGATAAGAATAGTGGAACGGTCTTCTCCATGTATACTTTGGGTAGATGAGATAGATAAATGTTTTACTCGTTTAAATAATTATACTGATAGTGGAACTACAAGTCGTGTTTTAGGCACTTTATTGACTTGGTTATCTGAAAAAGATAAGCCTATATTTGTTATCGCAACAGCTAATCAAGTCTTGTCTTTACCTGCTGAATTATTAAGAAAGGGACGTTTTGATGAGATATTTTTTTTAGATTTACCAAGTTTAGAGGAAAGAGAGAAGATATTTAAAATTCACTTAATGAAATTTAGACCTTTATCTTGGGTTAAATATGATATTAAATCTTTGAGTAGACTTACTGATCAATTTTCAGGTGCTGAAATAGAGCAAGCTATTATAGAAGCTATGTATAATGCTTTTTACGAAAAAAGAGAATTTTCTACACAGGATATCATTAATGTAATTAGCGAATTTGTACCTTTAGCTTTTACAGATCAAGTCAATATATCTGCTATTCAAAAGTGGGCAGTTTCAGGTAAAATACGTATGGCTTCGTGACTAAAGTATAAGTTAAATCTGTAATTATATAAAATATTAATTTTGCGAATAATCATTTAATATTTTATATACTTTTATAAGTTATGTTTTATGTCAATATATTAATAATTTGTTTAAATTTATATAGCAATTTTTTACAAAATCAATACTTAACACTGATTATTAAATTATGATATGAATTAGATTAAGTTGTAATTATTTAGGAGTATAGTTAGC